TTTTAGAAAGATTATCCTTGTCTCTGTTTATGTCTCGGATTGGAACAAATCACTATAATTCGTCCGCGCCTACGGATCAGTCGACATTTTTCACAAATTTTACGAACAGAAGTCCTTATTTTCATATTTCTTATTCCTTACCTTAATTCTGAATCTACTCTTTTGAGGAAAATAAGTTTCTTGAATATTTTTTTTTTAACTTCGAATTGTGTCCCCATGAAAGGAATGTTTAAAAAATCAACTAATCGTTCGAATCCTTGTTGCGAAGTCTATAAATTATACGTCCTCTGGTTGAATCATAACGACTTACTTCAATTTTTACTCTATCTCCCGGTAGTATCCGTATAAAACTGCGCCGGATCCTCCCTGAAGCATAACCTAGAATTAGATCTTCATTATCTAAACGGACCCGGAACATACCGTTGGGAAGTGATTCAGTAATTAAACCTTCATGAATCAATTTTTGTTCTTTCATTCCAGGTAACCCCCTTGAAGTATCAACTAATGAAGGAAGAGGTATATAACTCACTTTTCCTCTCTATTTCACAAATGGGAAGTTAGAGATAAAATTAGGATACCAGAGGAGGAGGATCACCATATATAACACAAAATTTCTCCTCCAATTCTTTCTAGTCGAGCTTCTCGATCTGTCATTATACCTCGAGAAGTAGAAAGAATTACAATTCCCATTCCACCTAAAATCTTAGGAATTCGTTGATAGTTGGAATAAATTCGTAAACCGGGTCGGCTGATACACTTTAAAACGGTTCTATATATTCCTTTCCTAGTCTTTCTATGTCGCAGGGTTGAAACCAAGAAATATTTCTTATTTTCCTGATGTTTCCGAACATTTTCAATAAAACCTTCTCGTAGAAGTATTTTAACAATGTTTTCGGTGATATTAGTAGATGCTATTCGAACCGTTCCTTTTTTATTCATGTCAGCATTTCTTATAGAAGTTATTATATCGGCAATAGTGTCCCTACCCATAACGAACTATAATTTTTTGTGCCTCCTAATTTTGATATAATCAACATGTTTCCTTTTTTCTTTTTTCTTTGTTTTTTTTTTTGAATTATTAAATTTTTAAAAGTATATGCGTGAGACACAATCTATTAATTTGATCTATTTCAGATAGCCTACTATATCATAGTGTCATCTACTAGTATTTATAATACCTCGGGAGCTAATGAAACTATTTTAGTAAAATTCAACTGTCTCAATTCCCGAGCGATCGCACCAAAAACTCGAGTTCCTTTTGGATTTCCTTCTTGATCAATGACGACCGCTGCATTGTCATCATATCGTATTATCATACCGTTGTCACGTTTGAGTTCTTTACATGTACGTACAATTACAGCTCTAATGACTTCTGATCTTTCTAGAGGCATATTTGGTACTGCTTCTTTGATTACAGCAACAATAACGTCACCAATATGAGCATATCGGTGATTACCAGCTCCTATGATTCGAATACACATCAATTCTCGAGCTCCGCTGTTATCCGCTACATTCAAAAGGGTCTGAGGTTGAATCATATATTTTTTATTTGAATCTCTTATTTCAATGCAAAGGATGAAGGAAAAAAAGAAATATTGTCCGTCCAGAAAAAAATAAACCTGCGGTTGTTTTTTCATCCTCAATATCCCTTTTGTTTAGTTCTACATCCCTATCGTGAAATAACAAATTGAGTTCGTATAGGCATTTTGCACGCAGCTATTGAAATAGCTGCTCTGGCTACAGTTTCTGATACTCCGCCCATTTCATAAAGTATTCGACCCGGTTTAACAACAGATACCCAATATTCGGGGGATCCCTTTCCCGAACCCATACGTGTTTCGGTAGGTCTTACTGTAACAGGTTTGTCGGGAAATATACGTACCCATATTTTTCCACCACGACGCGCATATCGTGTCATTGCTCTCCGCCCCGCTTCTATCTGTCTAGCTGTGATCCAAGCGGGTTCAAGTGCCTGAAGAGCGTATCCGCCGAAACAAATATGATTGCCTCGACAAGATATTCCCTTCATTCTTCCTCTATGTTGTTTACGAAATCTGGTTCTTTTGGGGTTATAGTTGATGGTTGTTTCTTAATTCCATCTCTATTGCAGAACCGGACATGAGAGTTTCTTCTCATCCAGCTCCTCGCGAATGAAACGATTCAATAATATTAAATATTACAGATACACATGTATAATTATAATAATATTACAGATACACATGTATAATTATAATAATTATTTATAATTATTATTATAAATAATAATATAAGTAATTATGAGTTAATAATATAAGTAATTATAAGTAATGAATGGCATTTATTGATATTTAATTTGTTACATATTTAATTTGTTACAAAGGAAGATGTATATACAAAATATACAGCTGGACGTGTATATTATTAGATATAGAAAATATAAAAAATGCTTCTTTTTTTAGAATATAACGTATAATATAATGAATCCTTATTTTTACCTCTATCGAATCGGGCCAAAAATTGTAATCCAATAAATAAATAAAGGTTTCGCGGGCGAATATTGACTCTTTCATTCGTAAGGTCAATTCATGACACTTCTCAGAATAAATCAATTTTTTCTTGGTTCGTTCCGCCATCCCACCCAATGAATTATTAGGATTCGTTTTCAATAGAATCCTATGCAGTCACAGGTTTCGTCGTTCCCATAGCTTCTCCATTAATGGTTAGGCCTGAACTCTGCAATGGAGCTTCCGGCAAAATTCGTTCCCGAGTCAATCTCCTCAGTTTTTATTAACCCGAGGCTCTTTATTCTTTATTATTTTTTTTTTTCTTTTTTTTTATTTATTTATATTTCATTTATATATTTATATCAGTATTGATTATATCAGTATTAATGCTTTATCACACTGCCTTTTATGAGGCGATTCATAGACCATACATATTGGAATCATATATCATTGATATTTTTGTTCTCTCTTTCTATCATCCTTCCATTTATCCACATCCCTTTATTTTTGCTTTACAACCCATAATCAGATTTCTTTTTTATGGAAAAAATTTCAGTTGCTACAACTATATGATCGATCCACCCATATAGTGACTGTTTCTTGGGATCTTGACAATACGAAGCAATAAGTTGGTTATTAATTTATATGGTTACTAAGTTCATAGTAGGGGTTAGTCTATTTTTTTTTTTTTTGAATCTCAACCCTAAACTCTAAAGAAAAAACTAACGAGTCACACACTAAGCATAGCAATTATACTAAATGGTCAATCGAATTTTTATTCAACCTTATAGAATTAGAATTGTTCATTTTTGTTTGATTTAACAGAAAAAGAATGAAACAGTTTGTAATTTTTTGTTCTATCACTGGACAGAATGGCAAGACAAATGAAGGTCTATTATTTCTCGTTTACAAATATCCAAATTTTGATGCCTAATACTCCATAAATAGTTCGAATTGTATAGGAACAATGATCAATTTTAGCGCGAATTGTTTGTAGGGGAACCCTACCTTCTCTGATCCATTCGACACGTGCAATTTCTTTTCCGTCGATACGCCCTGCGATTTGTACTTGAATTCCTTTTGTATCTGTTTGTTCAGTTAATTCAATAGCTTTTTTCATTGACTTTCGAAACGAAACTCTATTTTTTAACTGTAAAGCTATATATTCTGCAAGAATATTTGGTTGTCCATAAGGTTTTTCAATTCTTGTGATAGCAATGTTGAGTCTCCGGTTCACAGAATGAAGTTCCTTTTGTACATTCATCTGTAATTCTTCTATCCCTCGTGTTTGGCCCTCTATTAATAAATTTGGGAATCCAATATGGATTATGACCTGGATCAAATCGATTCTTTTTTGAATTCCTATACGTGCGATTCCTTCGAAACCCGAGGATATTCTCCTATTTTTTTGTACATAGTTCTTGATACAATTCCGTATTTTTTCATCTTCCTGTAAACCCACGGAATAATTTTTTGTTTGTGCGAACCAAAAGGAACGATGACTTTGGGTTGTACCAAGTCTGAAACCAAGTGGATTTATTTTTTGTCCCATATTTTTCTATTATGTTCTCTTTCCATTCATATTTTTAATATGAATCTAAATCTTAGATTGATTGATCTAAAAATGATTTAGATTTTTCCTTTAATACAATTGTTATATGACAAGTGGGTTTTTTTATCGGATAACTACGTCCCCGAGCCCGAGGTCTTAACTTTTTCACAATAGCACTCCTATTGACTTCGGCTTTACTAATGAATGAATCAGCTTCGTTCAAACCCATATTATGATTAGCGTTTGCTGCTGCAGAATAAACCAATTGTAAAATTGGATAAGATGCTCGATAAGGCATGAGTTCCAGTATCATAAGTGTTTCCTCATAGGAACGTCCGCGAATCTGATCAATTACTCTTTGCGCTTTTAAAACAGACATACATATATGTTGAGCTAAAACTTTTATTTCTCTATTTTCTTCTCTACCTGAACTCCAGTTCTTTATCATAAGGTCACCCCCCACTAATGAATGAAAAGTACTTTTTTAGTTTACTTTTTTTTATTTATATTAATAATATTTCTATTAATATTTAATATTCAAAAATATTAAATATTAATAATTTAACGACGAGATTTATTGTCGTTTCTTGCATGTCTCGCGAAAGTCAGAGTAGGCGCGAATTCTCCCAATTTGTGACCTACCATACGATCTGTTATATAAATAGGTAAATTTTCCTTTCCATTATGAATAGCGATTGTATGGCCAATCATTGTGGGTATAATGGTAGATGCCCGAGACCAAGTTACTATTATTTCTTTCTCCTCCCTCATGTTGAGTTTTTCAATTTTTCCCGATAAATGATTAGCTACAAAAGGATTTTTTTTTAGTGAACGTGTCACAGCTGATTACTCCTTTTTTTTTTTTACATTTTAAAGATTGGCAAAGATTGGCATTCTATGTCCAATATCTCGATCTAAGTATGGAGGTCAGAATAAATACAATAATGATGAATGGAAAAAAGAGA